TATTTCTTAGTTATATATTTTCTTATTTTCTATTCTATTTAGAAAATAGAAAAGAAACTATTTAGATCTAGATAAATTATCTATCTAAATAAGAAATAGAAATTCTATTCCATATTCATAATTCTATGAATATAAAATATCAATATATCAATGAAATTAGAATTCGAAATGAAAAAAAAAGAATGAATATCGACCGTTCCACTATTCAAAAATGCACTGTAAAAATGAAGGAGGAGGAAAGGCATATAGATATATGTGGGATATATCTATCCATATTGAATTGCGTATACATCAATGATAGAATCATTTCGTATTGATCATATTGAAACAAATAAGGTTCATCCAATAGAGATGAAATGATAGAATAGAAGAGAAGGTGGGCAAAAAAAAAATAGCAGCATACACTTTTTCGATATAGGAATCATTACCTAATGAATTAAAAAGTGCCAAGATAAATGAAAGAGTTGGATGGAATTACAACTGTATCCTTGTCTCAAAGGAAAGGGGGATATGGCGAAATTGGTAGACGCTACGGACTTGATTGGATTGAGCCTTGGTATGGAAACCTGCTAAGTGGTAACTTCCAAATTCAGAGAAACCCTGGAACTAAAAATGGGCAATCCTGAGCCAAATCTTTGTTTTGAGAGAAAAAACGATGGAAAATGAGAATAAAAAGGGATAGGTGCAGAGACTCAATGGAAGCTATTCTAACGAATGAAATTGATTACGTTACGTTAGTAGCTAAAATCTTTCTATCGAAATGACAGAAAGGATAACTTTATATACCTAATACGTACGTATACATACTGAAATAGCAAACGATTAATCACAACCCAAATATTATATCGAATCCTATTCTGTATTTCTATATAGGAAAAAAGAAATCTTCTATTTCTTTATCTTTTTTATCTTTATATTATATATTAGTATATATATTCATTCTATATTCTATTCTAATTCTATTAGAATTGATTTATGAATTCTATTCTTCTAATTATTCTAGAATAGAATAGTATAACTCTATTAGAAAATAATAGAATAATTTATTATTTTCTATATTCTTTATTTATTTCTTATTTATATTACTATTAATATGAGTAATTATTAATATGTTAATATGAGTAATATTATGAGATAAAGATCTATAGAAACCCTCTATTAATTAGAATAATAGAGATCAAAAAATATATGAAAAATCGAAGAGTTATTGTGAATCAATTCTAATTGAAGTTGAAAAAAGAATCGAATTCTAATATTCAGTGATCAAATGATTCATTCCAGAGTTTGATAGATCTTTTGAAGATGAATCGGACGAGAATAAAGAGAGAGTCCCATTTTACATGTCAATACCGACAACAATGAAATTTATAGTAATAGGAAAATCCGTCGAATTTTTAAATCGTGAGGGTTCAAGTCCCTCTATCCCCAATAAAAAGACCATTTTACTTCCTCGCTTTTTATTTATCCTCATCCTCTTTTTTTTCATCAGTGGCTCGGTTTAAACAAGATGAAATATCTTTCTCGCTTCATTCACTCTGTTCTTTCACAAATGGATACGAATATAAATCCTCGTATCTTCTTCCAATCCAATCTCATTTTGTTTGTATAATACGATATGAACATATATGTTCAAGGAATCTCCGTTATTGAATCATTCATAGTCCGTATCTTTTTACTTACATTTACAAAGAAAGTCTTCTTTTTGAAGATCTAAGAAATTCAGGGGCTAGGGCCAATTTTTTAAGATTTTATTTTTTAGTTCTTTTCATTGACATAAATCTAAGTACTCTACTAGGATGATGCACGCGAAATGGTCGGGATAGCTCAGTTGGTAGAGCAGAGGACTGAAAATCCTCGTGTCACCAGTTCAAATCTGGTTCCTGACACGTGAATAATGTATCGGATAGATATTCATACCTCATACAAATGAAATTAATTCATTGAGAAGGATCGGGATAGATATTCTTTACTTTCTTTTTCATTTGTATTTTTTTCCTCTCTGTTCATACTTTTTTTATTCCAAAAGTATGTTAAAATTTCGTATATATCTCAAAAGGAATATCTCAAAAAAAATTAGCTAAAAGGATTCAATAAAAGAGTGTAAGGATAGGAATAGAAAGGATGTATTTCAAACACAGTACAAATAAACTCTGATTCTGCTCATTTTGGATTTCTTCATCTCGTCTCTTCTTTCTTTTCTTTCAAATTTCATATTTTTTTGTCACTCTTGCTCAAGTGACTCTCTGGGGTCCCCACTAAATGATGTGCGCAGTACAAAGTTCATGGTACAGAATTCTTTTGAGTCATCCTATTGTTTCTGCTCATACGAAATGTATATTATATGATATATTCCCAATTGGGGGATAGCAATGAGAGCCTATTTTTTTTTAGCCCCTCCACAATACGAATAAAAGTCCAGTTACTCTGTTTCATCTATAAGTGAAATGCCAAGATGCTCATAGAAATTAGGCGTAATATAATCTTTACGTAAAGGCCAACCTATCCAACTTTCAGGCATCAAGATACGTTTAAGGCGAAGATGATTCTCATAATAAATTCCCAACATATCATAAGATTCCCGTTCCTGAAAATAAGCACTTCTCCAAATCCAGAAAACTGATGGGATTTGAGGATTATTCAAATACTCTTATGCATACCTCTTCTGGACCATACCATATTTTCGTAAGGTGATACACATTAGCTAAAAATCCGCCTGGTGCTACATCATAGGTACACTGGGAGCGTAAATAAATTTAACCATATACATATGAAATGACAACAATGGAATTCAACCCTCGGTTTTTCTTTGTAAAGTCTCTATTCCTCGGCAATCAAAGCCTAAAGATCTATGAATTAGCTCATGCTTTACTAGCCAATCAGATAAATGAACCTGCATCTTCTTCATCTCTCCCACATTTTTATTTGTATAAATATTTCACATTGACAATGAAATTTTTCATTTTCATGATTGACCCGCTTTTTCTTATTCTGAACAAAGGAACCCTGCCTTATTCACTAATTCGTAGGAAGATACTGACCTTTTGGATTTGAAAAAGATTTCAAATCCAAAAGGTATCTCTGAAGTAGATGGTGATTTATAGAGTAATCCTTGATCGTAATTTCCAGTATGAGTACTGCGTCGAAGGTAAAACTTGTGATTAGTAGTAAAACATCGATTATCCTGTTGATACACAGTTCTATCTTCAAATATCTTTCGGGATATTTTCTTACGAAGTTTCGTTATAGCATCTATAATTGCCTCTGGCTTAGGCGGAAGCCTGGCAAATATACATCCACAGGAATTAGCTTATCGACTCCGTGAACAGTACTATAAGAATCAGTACTGAGCATCCCTCCTGTAATAGTAAAGGCTCTCATAGCAATGACATATTTTGGTTCAGGCATTTGCTCATATAATCTTACTAAAGAAGGGAGGAGCCATTTTCATTGTTACTGTTCCGGCTTTTAAAATGAGGTCTGCTTGCCTTGGGCTCGATCTTGGCACCAACCCATAACGATCAAAGTCGAATCGCGAGCCTATTAATGAAGCAAATTCAATGAAACAACAACTGGTACCATAGAGAAGCGGCCATAAACTTGAAAGTCTTGACCCATTCGAGAGATCATTCGATGTAGTTGAAATAATTGAATTGGGGGTTGTTTGGTTAAGTAATGGAAACTCAACCAAATTCATAACTGTTTCAATGTCATCCTTTCCTTCCTTTTTATTTTGATTGTCTAAATATTCAACTAAGACCATTCCAACGCTCCTTTTCGCCATGCATAGACTGAACCCACAATTGGGATAAGCACGAAAATAAAAGCTTCTATAAAGACAGATACACCCAATACATCAAAGCTCATTGCCCATGGATAAAGAAAGACCGTTTCAACATCAAAAACTAGAGCAAACATGTAATAGCGAATTCGGAATTGTACCCAAGTATCCCCCATGGGTTCTATACCTTATTCATAACTAGAAAGCTTTTCTGGACCTTCCCTAATCGGAGCTAAAATCCCAGAAATGACAAATGTCAAGATAGGAATAATGCTTGATATTATTAGGAATGCCCAGAGAATATCATATTCGTGAAGCAGAAACATAAAAGTACTCCTATGAATGTGGAATAGGCTGAATTATTCCATTTGAATTGGGATTTTCAAATCATCTAGAACTTCTTAGATGAAACAAGAAAAGAATTTTGATCAAATAAAGTCGCATAGTTGAGAGTTTGTTTGCTATAGGACATACCTTGTTTCAAGATTCATCTAATGTCATCCCACTTCTATTTTTTACTTTTTTTTCTCCTTTCGATTCTATTTCTATATGTGATGTGTAGACATAGCATGCTCTTATACTTAGTTATTTTTATTTTCTATTCTACTTATTATGTTATTGTTATGTATATTTTTTATATTTCATATTGCTCTTATATCTTATAAATAGAAAGTAAAAGTAAAGAATCCCTTATTTTATAGTAAATTAGTAAATAATAAATTCAATAATTCAGAATTCAATAAAGAAATTACAAATTCAATTTTCAATTCGATTAAAAACAATTAAAAAAAAATAAGAAAAATATTAAATATTATATGTAATTCATTCATGAAATTCATGAATGTGGATGAAGAGAGATGAGTATTTGATCCGAGATTTGACAAATACCAATTGGTCCGTTGGAATGAATTATTGTGTTTATTTTATTGTTCCTACTACTACTACTCAAATTTCTATACAAAACAAAATAAAAATGGAATAGGAATATATAATATATTAGGGCTATACGGACTCGAACCGTAGACCTTCTCGGTAAAACAGAGAAAACTTATTATTATCGAAATGATTCGAACTGTTTCAAAGACCCAACATGCATTTTGTTGCATTGGGCTCTTTCATCAACTGATGTAAAGATCAGTTAGTCCACCATATTTTTTCTTTATAGTAAGATAATGAGATGGCTCCATGTGCTCTGATTCATTATTTGTATCCTGATCTAGGAGCAATACCAAAGTGTTTCAAAGAAGGGTGACCTTTCTTTAGGTCTGCCTTCGGCCTAGATCAACCTAAGTGAAATGCAGTCTCTATCGCTCCGCTGCAAGAGTAAGAGTTTGTTGAGCTTCTTGTGGATCAATGTCAGTACTAATTTCCGCACCATTTCCTAAAATGGTGATCTCATTATTACTTATTCTAGCAAAACCGCCCATAAGAGCCACCATTAACCATCGATCGTTTAGCCGTATTCTCAAAAGACCTATATCTACAGCCGTGGCAATGGGGGCATGGTTTGGTAATACCCCAATTTGTCCACTATTAGTAGATAAAATAATCTCTTTAACTTCGGAATTCCAAATCATTCGATTAGGAGTCAGTACACAAAGATTTAAGGTCATTTCTTCAATTTGCTCTCCTCTTCTAAGTTCATAGCTTTCGCGGTAGCTTCATCGATGTTACCCACCAAATAAAAGGCCTGCTCGGGAAGACCGTCTAATTCTCCGGAAAGGATGAATTGAAACCCCCGAATTGTTTCTGCGAGACCAACATATTTCCCTGGAGAACCAGTAAAGACTTCTGCCACAAAGAAGGGTTGTGATAAGAAACGCTCAATCTTGCGTGCTCTTGCTACAGTTAAACGATCTTCTTCGGATAATTCGTCCAACCCAAGGATAGCTATAATGTCCTGAAGTTCTTTGTAACGTTGTGAAGTTTGCTTAACCCTTTGCGCAGTTTCATAATGTTCCTCGCCAACGATCCGAGGTTGTAACATAGTTGACGTTGAATCCAAGGGATCTACTGCTGGATAAATACCTTTGGCAGCTAATCCTCTTGATAATACGGTAGTAGCATCTAAATGTGCAAATGTCGTGGCAGGAGCAGGGTCGGTCAAATCATCCGCAGGTACATAAACTGCTTGGATTGATGTTATGGATCCTTCTTTGGTAGAAGTAATTCTTTCTTGCAAAGAACCCATTTCCGTACTAAGGGTAGGTTGATAACCCACTGCAGAAGGCATTCTACCTAATAAGGCAGAGACTTCGGACCCTGCTTGAACGAAACGAAATATATTGTCGATGAATAGAAGTACGTCTTGCTCATTAACATCCCGAAAATATTCCGCCATGGTTAGGGCAGTCAAGCCAACTCTCATACGAGCTCCTGGCGGTTCATTCATTTGACCATAGACTAGAGCCACTTTGGATTCTGCAATATTTTTTTCATTAATCACCCCGGATTCTTTCATTTCCATGTAGAGATCATTTCCTTCACGAGTACGTTCACCTACTCCACCAAATACGGATACGCCTCCGTGAGCTTTGGCAATGTTGTTGATCAATTCCATGATGAGTACTGTTTTACCCACTCCAGCTCCCCCAAATAGTCCGATTTTTCCTCCACGGCGATAGGGGGCTAAAAGATCCACCACTTTAATCCCTGTTTCAAAGATTGATAATTTTGTATCTAACTGTATGAAGGCGGGTGCAGATCTATGAATAGGAGATGTTGTGCGAGTATCGACAGGACCTAAATTATCAACGGGCTCTCCAAGAACGTTGAAAATTCGTCCGAGAGTAGCCCCCCCGACTGGAACACTTAGAGGAGCTCCCGTGTCAATCACTTTCATTCCTCTCATCAGACCATCTGTAGCACTCATAGCTACAGCTCTAACTCGATTATTTCCTAATAATTGTTGTACTTCACAAGTTACATTAATTTGCTGACCGACAGCATCTCGACCTTTAATTACCAAAGCATTATAAATATTAGGCATCTTACCCGGTGGAAAAATGACATCCAGCACTGGGCCAATAATTTGAGCGATACGCCCTAGGTTTTGTTCTTGAAGTGTAGAAACCACAGGATCGGAAGTAGTGGGATTGCTTCTCATAATCATAAATCATACTAAATATGTCGAAATTCTTTTTTGAAAAGTACTGAATCGAAAATAAATATCCGATAGCAAGTTGATCGGTTAATTCCATAAGAAATAAAAGGGAGCTAGCATTCGATTGAGCAATCTAATCCAATTCAATCCTTTACTCAGTGAATGAGTCAATTTTCAATTTTTTCTATTTTACTCTTGTATATTGTATTTTTTTTTCTTTTTTTTTGTGCACCTATTCTTCTTTATGTACCCTATTTTTTTCCCTTTTATAGATAAATTATGACTCTTTTCACATCTAGGATTTACATATACAACATATATTACTGTCAAGAGAAGGGTCCGGGTTCCTCTATTCTTTCTTTCTATTTACTATATATATATATATATTTATAATCTTTATATCTTTTCTTTAATATCTTTACTTTTTTACTTTAGAATTTCTTAATTCTAATTTAGAATTTTCTTTCTATTCAATTTTAATTTAATTATATTGAAATTATATTTTTTAAGAATTATTATTTTAATTATTAATTCTTTTTATTCTTTTTCAATTGAAAAATTTTTTCATTTTATTTGATGTTTTTTTTATCTTTATTTTGATATTTTATTGATTTTCCTT